CGAATCCGATGAATCCGTCCAGATCGATTTACTAATAGGATGTCCTAATACGTTACAGAATTTCGCTTTTGCCAATGATCGAATCAAAGAAATAAGTGGAACTCTAGTATCCAATTTCTTCATTGCATTATCTATTAAAAAAGCGTTGTCCAGCATTTGACTCCGTACCAGGAAAGAATTTAGTCGGACACTTGAAAAATAGGCCAAAAAGTCGATAGAATTCTTGGATAATGGGTTTAAATAGATCCTTTCCGGTTGAGACCACGCATAAAAGTTAGATTGACATAAATTTACAAGGTAAAATTTCCATTTATTCATCAAAAAAGGCGTATCCTTTGAAGCCAAAATGGATTTTCCTTGATATCTAATATAATGAGTGCAAGGATCCTTCAAAAACCACAGGATAACCTTCAAATGATTAGGAAAGACTTTTGCAAGATGTTCTATTTTTCCGTAGAAATGGATTCGCTCAAGAAGGACCTGAGAGGATTTTGACCGTAAATGAGAATCTCGGTTACGTAGAAAAAGGAAGATAGATTCGTATTCATATACATAAGAATTATATAGGAACCAGAAAAATTTTGGATTACTTTGTGAAAGTGAAAAAATGTAAATGGATTTCTGTGAAGTAAGAAGACTATTCCACTTCCAACACTCATGAAGAATAAATCGACATAAATGCAAAGAAGAAACATCTTTCACCCAACAACGAAGGAGTTGAACCACGATTTCGAGATGGATCGGATAGGGTATTAGTACATGTAACACATAATTTAAATGTGAAAATTTGTCCTCTAAAAAGGGAAATATGGAATGAATTGATCGTAAATTATAAGATTTGACCTTTTCTGACCTTTCTAAACAAGATGTGAATCGTGTGGAAAATGGAATTTCCATAATAAGGGAGAACCCCTCCGATATCATTTGATAATATAAATTATTGTTGTATCGAAAAAACAAATTTTGATTCGAATATTTAGTGGAAATAATCAAAAAATTTTGTTGATACATTCGAGTAATTAAACGTTTTACAATTCGTAAACTCAATTTATGGTCATACCTGACATTTTGTGACAACAGGGACTTATTTAAACCAGGATCATGAGCAAATACATAAATATACTCCCGAAAAATAAGTGGATATAGGAAGTCATGCTGCTGCGATGGATCTAATTCTAAATATCCTTGAAACTTTTCCATTTGAAATTTCATAAAAAAGCAAGGTTTTTGGGATTCTCAAGTGATACATAGTGCGATACAGTCAAAACAAGAGTATTTGTAGTTAATAGTTAAGAAAATAATAAATAGAGTAAGATAACGAAAAAATACCTCGGCAAAAGAGAAAGGCATCAACGGATTCTCTATCCTCTCCTTTATCCATCTAATTGTTTTATGTCCATTAAAGGATAAAAAGATGCCTAGAAGTTTTTTTATTTTTGCAAGCCAATCGCTCTTTTGATTTTGGAAACAATCTCTTTATCAATATACTGCTTCTTATACACCTTCGGCTCCACCCCAGAATTATAATGGTGAATAGCTAATAGTTAGGACTCATAAAAAAAGGAGAATCCACTCATGGAAAAACCCTTTCCCGCATCAGGCACTAATATTATTTTTAACGTATAATTAGATCGGAAAATTCTTCAAATTAAGAAAAGAAGCTCGTTGCTTTTTTCATCTCCCTAGAATTTGAGCTATGGGGCTCTATCCATTTATTCACTTAACCCGACTTTGAGTTTTTTTGGTTTTGCGCCAAGAATTCAAACAAAGTTTTGGATCACTTTGGTAATAAAAAAATTCCTGGAATTCTCCATTGAAACGACATGCTGTTTTTTCCATTCATTCCTTATTATTTTGGATCAGTCGTGGTCTTCCCAACTCTACCGATAGTATGGACGAATTTATTTCTTCATAGAAATGTGTAAAAGATGCTAGCCGCACTTAAAAGCCGAGTACTCTACCGTTGAGTTAGCAACCCCCCAATAAATCCTATTAATAAATTAAATTAATAAATCAAAATTAAGATGGATAGATACAATCGAAATCCCAATAAAAAGAAAAGAAATTGAATTCCCCGGCGCATGAAACTGAAAGATAAAAAGGAGAGTTGATTCGAAACATAAAAACGAACGGATCAGATAAAACTACAAGAAATTATCAATAAAAAAAAACTACAAAAAATTATCAACTAAAAAGGAAGGATATAATCCAAATTCAGAAATCCTTTCTTGCTGTCGCTTATCTTATCCCCTGCTATGTAATGAAGTAAAAAAAGGGGTATAACAATAGATGCAGTTATCCACAACGAATTATATTTGGTTGAGAGGCTACTGTCAATATGAGTGTGAATGTTGAGAAAAAAATACACTTGATAACGAATACAATAAAGAAAGCAAAAAATTCTATAAAATTCCATATTCTTCTATAATATATATATCATAGAAGATATAGAGAATAAGTTGTTTTTTTCTAAAAGAAAATGAAAATAAAATATAGAAATACCTAAGTATTTTATATATTCTAAAAATTAATAGAAATAAAATTAAACTAATAATAAAAAAAAAAATAAAGAAATAAACACAAGCTTTATGCTTGTGTTTATTTGAATGGTGTTTCCGTAATAGATAGGGATAGAAAAAAGTTTAGGCGTAAAGAATTCATCTTGTTAATTGAATTCCAACCAAAAATACTCCACGAAAAAGGCAAGGCTATGACGAAATTTTAATTATAAAACCCCCTTTTTCATTTATTCACTTGTATTTGATCTTTTTTCTCTCCATCTTTTATCAATTATCAATTTTTTTCAAAAACATTGTCAATTACAACATATGATATTACTAATACCTAGCACTCGTAATACCTAAAAATATTCCATAAAATAAATAAATTGGTAGGTAAGAATCAAACAGAAAGAAGCGGAGTAGAAAAAAGGGTTGACCAAGTTATATAGTTATATATAAATCATATAACCCCCCGTTTTTTTATTTCATTGATTGAATTCTCTTTGATTAAGGCGGAGTTACATAAAAAAACCGATTTCTTTGAAATATCTTGAACAGTTTCTGTAGGTTGAGCACCCCTTTCAAGGAAATAGAGAATATCAGGAAAATTTAAATAGGTCTGATTTTTGATTGGATCATAAAAACCAACCTTTCGAAGTGGTTTGCCATCTCTTCGGGATCGAACATCCATTGCAACGATTCGATAAATAGTTCGTTGTTTTCTACCACAGCGTCTCAAACGAAGTTTGAGCATATGCCTCCTTTAGCTAAAGCATGTAATTCCATTAAGGAATCATAAATAAGTAATTGTAATTGGTTGAGGGGTACTATCGATATCTATATTTTATCCATATTTTTGAGTAATCCAAAATTTTAACTTAGATATCTAGCTAATCTATACGATCTATTTGAATTCTTTATTTTTTCTATGTTTCTATATGAATATGTAATTTCTTTTTTGTTTACATATTTTACATCCGTAAATAGATTAGATTAATAGACCTCACTTAATTCAATCAATAGAATTAAGTGAATTAAGCGAGGTCTATTTTATTTCGAACTTAGAACTAATTAGAATTACAGAAAGGTGCTCAAAAAGACAATCTTTTTTGATTCTAAAAAGATTTATTTTGATATTTTGATATAGTTAAACTATGAATAATTGAATAATTATTCTGATATACTGAGAATAGATACTCTTATATTTATATTCTTATATTTATATAAAGAATATAAATATTTAGAATAGTAATAAAAATAAAATTTTATTTTATATTCTATATGGGTATGCTCTGGGACGGAAGGATTCGAACCTCCGAATAGCGGGACCAAAACCCGTTGCCTTACCACTTGGCCACGCCCCATTTCTATTCGTTACTACTAAACACTAATAGTGTTGTTGGTTGTTCGTCAATTCCAGTCAAAAATTTCTATGAACTAGATAGCTCATAGGATTTTGATACATGTAGATATAAAATGAAACTTCATTTATTGATCATAATATATAATTCAATTAAGATATTGGATGAAAGTACGATTTCTTCTATATCGTTTTTTTTTCAGAATTTAATGAATAATTTTTGCTTGGTATACTCTAGCTTTTTACATTACTTTAGTCATTTTTAGATTACAAATTTCAAAATCTATTAATAACTCAAAAAAAGTATCTTTCTATGTTTAAGAATAAAAATTATGTTATGCTTAATATCTTTAGTTTGATCTGGATCTGTTTTAATTATGCCCTTTATTCAAGCAGTTTTGTCTTGGCCAAATTACCAGAGGCCTACGCTTTTTTGAAACCGATCGTAGATATTATGCCTGTAATCCCTCTTTTCTTTTTTCTTTTAGCCTTTGTTTGGCAAGCTGCTGTAAGTTTTCGATAAGATCTTAAATACCGTGCTACAAAATTCATAATTTAGTCCCGAAAAAAATAAAACAATTGATAAGATCAGATGAGTCTTACAGTATGAACCCTGAAATAAACGATTGAGATTCATATATAACCGCGAAAAAGCTAGATCAACTCATTTATAGAATATTATTATATATAGATATATATAAATAAATATTCTAATTAGAATAAATATTCTAATTAGAGTCCTCCGCAATATCTGAAAAAAAAATGAAAAATTAGAATAAAAGACTCAACCCAATTTTAGATTTAGAAACGGATTTCTGAAAAATTTGATCTTTTTTCTATGTTCTAAAAATTGAAAATCTATTCTCTTTTTCCCAAACAAATAAAGAAGATCATGGAGATTATGTAATGCTTACTCTCAAACTTTTTGTTTATACGGTAGTGATATTCTTTGTTTCTCTATTCATCTTCGGATTCCTATCTAATGATCCAGGACGAAATCCCGGACGTGAAGAATAAAAAAAAATTGTTTTCTTTGCTTCATTTTTAACTGTTTTTAGGATTTTATCTCTTTCACATCCTTAACCATAAAAATGAAAAGAAAAACGATTAAAAGAACGTTTTTTCAAAAAAAAACATAAGGGGATTAATTCGAAAGAAAATGAAAATACCAAGAGTTACCAACGTAACAGAAAGGGAAAGAGAGGGATTCGAACCCTCGGTACAAAAGATTCGTACAACGGATTAGCAATCCGACGCTTTAGTCCACTCAGCCATCTCTCCCAATTAATTTAATTGGTAAAATTTAAAAAGTTCCATATATAAAAAAAGTATGTAATGCTTGCCAAATGAAAAAAAAGCGCTTTTTTGTCTCACTACTTTTTAACTATTACTATCACACTTTAATAGATAGTGTAAAATTTTGTTTTTTAATTATTCATTAAAAATTAATATATATAAGGGTTTTAGATTCTTATATAAAAGCTTTAATTTTGAATAATTTGAAGATTGAATAAAAAAAATAAGAAATAGAAAATAAATTAAAGCTTTTATATATTATCTTTTATATATTATATAGAAGAATAAATAACTAATAAATCTATTTGAAATAGAAATTCTAGTGAAATATTCTATTTTTAAGTCAAATATAAAAATTAGACACATTAATAATAAAAATTTAGAAATTACAGAAAAATACTATATATGTAATATGTAAATAGCTTCTCATATCAATTTCATATGAAAAGGTCATATGAAATAGCTCTCCTTTTTCATGTTGATTTCCACGGCCTGGCCCCGGTCGGTACCTAGCCGGGCCCCTTTTTTTTTATCCAGTAAAAAAACAATAAAATCAGAAACGAGACTATGATTCTTTAATTATAGAAAACAGAAATGGAAATATTCCCCTATTCTTATTTATTTTTATTATTCTTATTTTTCCTTCTTGTTTGAATAAAAAAAAAGGACCCTGCTTTCTTGAAGAATACCTTTATTTTGGTTCTGAATTAATGAGCTTTGGCCAGCAGTCACCAAAACCCCTTTCGAAAAAGAAAGAGCTTTTTTAGTTATTTAAATAGTTAGTTAAACAGGAAGGAGTTTTCCTTTCCTAAAGTGTACTGACAAAAAACTAAGTCAATGCTCCCCTTTTCGTTTTGATGATTCTTCTTTGATCATATATTAATGATCATATATTAATTTACGACTAATTACTTTACTCGACAAAAAATCCTTTCTATATAATAATGGGATTATAGCGGGTATAGTTTAGTGGTAAAAGTGTGATTCGTTCTAATAGCCCCTTAATGGTTAAGGGGTCCTTCGATTGGATTCATAGTCCGATCAAAAACTTTATTTCTTAAAAGGATTCAATCCTTTACCTTTCAATAAAAGATTCGAAGAAGAATATACATTCTCGTAATTTGTATCCAAGAGTCAACTATAACTTCATAAACAGAAATTGGATTTTGAAATTACGAAACAAAATGTTCTTAATTGAATGAATACATTCAATTGAATGAGTATGAGTAAAGGGTCCATGGATAAATATAGAAAAGTTTATTTATAATCGTAACTAAATCTTTGATTTTTTTTTAGAAAAGATTAAAGCGAAATAGCTATTAAAAGGTGACTTTGGTTTACTAGAGACATTGAGTTTTGTTTGATTTTATTAGCCCGGCGTAAACAAAAAACTTTTCCTAAGGATTCTTTCAATTCAAATAGAAATAGATAACGAAGTAACTAGAAAAATTGTTAAAATTCCCCTCCCCCATTCTTCTACATTCTTCTATAGGGATCATCTAGAAAGCGCCTTCTTTTGACCGCAGTAAGAGAGAAAGCCGACATAGATGTTATGGGTCCAAGTTCAAAAAAAGAATCAAAGTTTTAGTTGTTATTAATAACAATTCAATATAAAAATCTAAAAATACTAAATCAATTTGATTCTTTTTTATTATTAAGATTAATTTCTTATAATTTATTATTAAGAAATTAATCTTAAATAAATTTTTTGGGTTCACATTTTTTATACGATGATATGGGAATTTCTCCATATTCCATAAAGGAGCCGAATGAAACCAAAGTTTCATGTTCGGTTTTGAATTAGAGACGTTAAGATAAATCAACGTCGACTATAACCCTCAGCCTTCCAAGCTAACGATGCGGGTTCGATTCCCGCTACCCGCTTTATCTATTATTCTAGGCTAGTAAAGTCTAGAATAATAATATAGGATGCATTAGAATCTAAATTCTAATATAATATAATAGAATATAATAGAATACCAAGGAATAATTCTACGAAAAATTGTCTTTTTTTGCATAAAAGTCAAAATATTTTATTCAAATCTAAAATATTCAAATTATTAAAAATCTTAATTAATTAAGATACTATGATATAATATTGGATATAATATCAAATTTGAAAAATTTTGAGTATTTATTATACATACCTTTATTTTTAGTAAAACTTTATTTTTAGTAAAAATAAATTACATTTTGAATTTTTTATTTATATTAATTTTCTATATTACTATATTAATTAGGTAATTATCAAAATATAATAATTATCTCGCATTCTTTCATTCTTTTTCTTTAAAGTAAAAAAAAACAAATTGGAATGAAAAGCGTCCATTGTCTAATGGATAG